GCCCCCTTCTCTGCGGCTCTTTATCCTACCACATACCATACTATGAATCTGAAATAAATCGCGCAAAAGCAGAGGATGCGGACCCCGACCTGTTCAAATCTGACAACATTTGTTGCAGATTTTCTATTTCTGCCCGGTCTACCGCCGCCGTATTGGTGGTCAAGTATCCCGATCCCCCTCTGAAATCAACCACCTGGACGTCGCGCGGGAACTCCGCCTCGACGGTCTCCCGGTTCTGATCAAAAAACTGCAGGAGCCGGTCCTCTAAGATCCATTGCTCGATTTTGCATGCTCTGCTCCCAAAATGCATAGAAACTTGCGAGGGCAGATCCGGGTTGGTTCAAATGATGAGAGAAGCAGGCTAAGTTAAATAGAATAATGTGCTACTATAGAATCTTATGAATCGCGCGCGGCACACTTTCTATATCTCCTCTGTCTACAAGGTGAACAGCTTACAGCACAGCGTGTTCGCCACCACACTGGCTGGCTGGTACATTGGCTTTACCGTAAGAGGGCCGAGAGGTACTTCGATTAGAACGCCCCATATCTCGAGCGTGACATTTCCTTTATAAAGTCCGTATCTAACCAAAAGATGGATTCTTTCTTTATGAATCAAGTACCATTCAAAGAGTGCATTGCCTAAGAAGATAGAAGATAAGGGCTTTGTATAGACACCCTTGAGCCATGTTATGTTCGTCGCCCTTGGCTCACCATTATTTCATTCTATTTACTCCAAAGAACATATACATAGAGCTATGCCGACTTACGTACGGACACCAAACGATTAGGTATACCACGTATCGTCCCCTCTTTCCATAGAGGAGAGAAAAAAGAAAGAGTGATCGTGCCGTAAGACCTTGTTCGTTTCTACTTGACGCCTCGGTTTTTTTTCGAAAAGTCGTGACGTCCTTGTTGAGAGTCGTTCTGCGAGACGTCCAGTAGTCTCTGACTTGGTCGTCGAATCGTAAGCCCGCTCCCTGCTCGCTCTAGCTGCCTGCAAGCGGCTGCTTCCATGGCGTGCTTTCCCTTGTATGTAATTGATAGAGGTTTGCGATAAAAGAGCCCCTGCTGGTGGGCAAATGGGGTATGCTTTCTAGTTCAAAAGCGGGCCCCTAAATCCTTGTTTTATTCCCTTTGATGGGTACACCATCAGACCGTCCAACATAAACTCCTTGACCGTCGCGATCTCGTAAGCCTATCAATGCGAAAAGCTTAACGACCTAGGATCACGGCCTTTACTGACATCAGGGTTGACTTCGTGAGGGTGGAACTCTTGAAAGTTCTGGAATAGACCTCTCTGACGGTAGTTTCGTAGCCTGAGAAAAGTGCTGCGAAGCGCAAGAGCGTATCGAGAGAGGATATTTAGAGTGTAGTGGTCTATGCTGGTCTTCTTCCTTTACTGCAAGCTAGTGACTGAGCCCAAGGAGAGGAAGCAGAAACTTAAATCTCCTCGCTGAGTAGTGAGGCCGCTTAACCCAGTGAAAGAAAGAGGATCGGAGTGAAGCTTCTTTTCCCAAGAGGTTCAGAAGCGGAAAGAGAAGGGGGAACGGTCAAAATAGATATGGGGATGGATCACAGCCCCCTTCATTAAGCACTGGGCTTTCGCTGATAGCACCGACATCTAATTGAATGGATTAGGGATTTGTCTCAGCATAGATTCACATTCTCTCATCGGGATCAGAGTTCCTTCACGGCCAAGAGCGAACCCTCTTTCTCTTTCTTTTAACGGCCGGCACTACTAGTACTAGCTAGTTTTGACACTACTGCATGCACTTCGAAGAATTCCTTGGACTCCATTTCATTCTCGCGGGAGTCCTACGGAAAACGTCACATTGTTTTGCCCAACCATGCCGCCAACACGCACCTACCTGATCCAGAGCCACCAAGCAAGGGACCTGCCCCGTTGGAGACACCACAGCCTCTGGGTTCTTTAAAGAAAGGTATGGGATCGATCTCTGCATCGAAGGCCTTGCATCTCTGCCCGCTCCCGATTTTGGACTTGGTCTTAGCCGCCGTGGCGTGGGATTAGCGCCCCCCAACCAATCGACGATTCGTCCATCGTAAGGTCCTGATAAACGATAGGCTAGCCGGTCGGCTTTTCTCATGGCAAAAGAAGAAAAGAAGCGAAGGGCACTCCAAACACATCCAATCTTCCAAAGGGCGTGGATTGGAGCCCAGTGCCTGCAACAATTACGGAGGAAGGTGGTTGGTTGTTCTCTTCCCTCTTCCAGAGCCTCGTATCTTAAAACGGGTCTCTGATCCGTTCTTATCATTAGTCGGAAAGCCTGCCCGCTGTACCTCTACCTTCTTCTACTCCTCTGTTGAGTAATCGGTTTCTTCTTAAATGAAAGCCAAACATGTTCCCTAGTCACCTCACTTTTTTGGTCCCGGCCTCTCATGGTTGTCTTTTGTCACTGGTCTATGCTTCTTAGTATAGTAGGTATGATGCCCAGCAACGGGCACCTGAAACCTGAACCGGAACCAAAATATATAGTAGGAACCGCCGCATTCGTCACTGATTACCGAAAACCCTCTTTCCTCTGGTCTATGATCTCTGGTCCGCTTTGGCTATTGATCTGCTCCTCTTGTTATTGAACTGGCGTGTTCAATTGGCATTGCCTTGTCCCCAACCCTAACAGGCACACCCGAAGAAATGAGCAGCCAGCTTATAAATCTAAATCTTCAACCAACCCCACAGCCCAAGTAGGCCAAAGGAAAGGGTACTGCTAGTGACCCAAGACCAGTCAAGACTGGCTCTCGGTTTGCACCACCGCTACGCCCTGCTGATTAAACCACTGACGAGACAGCACAAGCGGGGCTTTCTGGAGCATCTGCGTGAGTCCATCATGGACAAAGCAATCTTCAGTCTGTAAAGGCAAATCACAGGGTGGAAGGGACTCAGATGATGGTATCCCAAAATCAGTCCAAGCCCGTGACGACCCAGCTCTTGAAGTCTGACTACCCTCAAACCCTCCCCTGGCGACCTCCTCTTCTTTCGGCAGGCAGCCGCCAACTCGAGGATCTCATCTTTTCTTTGGATTCCCGAAACGCGAGGGTCACGATCCCCCTTAGTCACGTAGGCTAAGACCGCGGGCCATGAAGAATGGTCCCTCTTCGTGCTCTGGTAGAGCCATCAACGAAGATGGATTCCCAGGTTCTGTATACTCCACTCTCATTTGCGCTTTTCCTGAAACCAGACGTCAAAGGATAGGCATTATGAGCCCTGTATGTTGGCGTGGAATCGTCGATTGCTTCTTGGTTTGCTGGAAACAAGGCTTTCATAGTGCTCTATAGTCGAGCGGCTGGACACTCCTTTCATTTCCCGTCCATTAACCCGAACGTGAGACTGTTGAAGACATGAGGAGATGTAGCTTCAAAGATGCTGTTCAAACTTCCTATTTCATTTCCCACTTCAATGTGCCAATCAATGCGCTACGCTGGCAAAAGGGCTGTCAGAAAGAGTCCAATCCCGAGGAGAGTTCATGCGTGAAGTTTCTTTGTTGAATGAAGGTGAGAAAAAGGGCTTCTTTGATCGGGAAATGCACGCACTTCTTTTGTTGTCGTTAAGGTCCCTTCCCCCTGAGTTCAAGAAGCTATGAGGAGTGGTAAACTCTGAAAGGAAAGATGGAAACAGGG